TACTCTACCACTGAGTTAAAAGGGCCTTTTACTTTATAGTAAACTTGAACGTGTTACTGTTTATATATATCGAAAACATATCTATGTATATATATTATATACATTAAGTTATTAGCAACTAGCGGTTCGTTTCTAAATGCGATAGATAATGAATGGGGTTTGTTTTAAGTTAAACCAACCCAATTTAATTTATTCGTTTTATTGCGGATCTTTGAATTTCATATTATTTAATTTCCTATATATAATATATATATTATAATATAAGATAATATTTAATAAATATTGATATATAGGAAATCTAACGGTTTGAATCCATTTTTTAAAAATGGAAATGACAAAAAAAATTATAAATTATATGTAATCGTGTAAGACAGAAAGAACCTAAGAATCTAATAATTAATATATTGACAATTTCAAAAAACTGTTCATACTATGTTCATAGTATGATGGCAGTTGGGCACGTATGCCCCCATCGTCTAGTGGTTCAGGACATCTCTCTTTCAAGGAGGCAGCGGGGATTCGACTTCCCCTGGGGGTAGGGTACTACAAAAGGAAGTTGATGATAAATTATCAATAAGTCTAAAATTGACTTGATTCTTCCTGGGTCGATGCCCGAGTGGTTAATGGGGACGGACTGTAAATTCGTTGGCAATATGTCTACGCTGGTTCAAATCCAGCTCGGCCCAATATCATAAAAGAGTCAAATTCTCTGCTCTATATTCGCATTTTTTTTTGCTTTGCTCTATTTATAGGAAATGGAAATTTTGAGCATGATAATCATTAAAAAAAAAAAAAATAAACGAAAATTGACTACTAATTCGTCTTGTTCTTTTCTTACTCAAGTACATATTCATACGGAGATTCATATACTACTTATCACACCCTTCTCTGTTACAACACAAAAATTTGAACTCTAAGTGTTTTGAATCAAATCCTAATAAAAAAAAGACTGTATACCTTAGTTTCCTGGGATTGTAGTTCAATTGGTTAGAGCACCGCCCTGTCAAGGCGGAAGCTGCGGGTTCGAGCCCCGTCAGTCCCGACGGATCCAATAAGCGAAAGCTCAAACAAGGATCCTAGACCTTTTGTAATGAAGAATTTTCTTTATTATGATTTTAATTCTTACTTTAATCAAATCAAACTAATATAAAAATAAAGAACAAATAAATAAGCTAACAAAAAAATAATGAATTTCATATAATAGTCTATTTTTTGTACCAGGACTCGTTTTTTTCATACTTTTTTTTGTTATTATAAGAATACAACATAAAAAAAAAAGATAAGGGGTTAAGTTCTAAAATCCTATTTTTTTTTTCATTTTTCATCCATTTTTTTTTTGTTTTGGGGGTTTTGTAATCTGTAAAATAAAAGGGGTCAGATGACACTTATTAATCATACAAAAAAGACTTTAGGTTATGATAAAAAAATCAAATTTTGATTAGATCATGAATTTGTTTTTTTTTTTTTTTGATGTATAAAAGATCTTCCTATGTTATACTATTCAATTTGCGACAGCAAAGTGATATGATAGCTCAGATATTGTTATTCATGATATTAATTCGATTCAATTACATATATTTATATATATATATAAATGTAATTCATTCCATTGACTTTACAGGTGAAATTTTTATCATCTCTAGGGGATTAAATCCCGAGTTATTTCGAAAAAAAAAAAAACGATGAAATTATGGAAGTAAATATTCTTGCATTTATTGCTACTGCACTCTTCATTCTAGTTCCTACTGCTTTTCTACTTATCATTTATGTAAAAACAGTCAGCCAAAATAATTAGTTTGAATGAAACTCGACTTATTTTTTTTTTTATCAATGATTAATAAAAAAAAAAAAGATTCCAAGTTATTTCGTTTCTTAATTTAAATTAGCAGGCTATAATCAGCAGTATTCAATGAGATTTAATAGATAGTATGGCAGAAAGAAATAGATATATTTCTTTCTACCATACTATCTATTCCTTATTAGTATTATATTAGTTTTTTTTTTCGACGTGTATAAAGTTTTACTATAAAACTAGAATAAAGATACAAACTTAATTTAATAGTAACTAATCTATAATATGTATCCCCATGTTCTGTACATAGTGACCTCAACCCCAATTCTATTGTTTTGCTACACCTATTTGATGTATTTGTATTGATTCTGATGAATCCGAAATAATAGAAAGGCAACTCTTATTTTTATTTTACATATTTTAGATTTCGAATTATTTCAAAAAAACCCAAGGATCTGCTGAAAGAATCAATGAGATATATATATTAATAAAAAAATTTTAATAATCTTTGTTTTTCTCATTAGCAACCCAAAATTGACATTAGTATCTTTAAAAAAACTTTACGGACTGATCTATAAAATAATTGATAAGGTTTGGCTCCTCAACTAAAAACTCAATTAGTTAACTAGTATTTCTAGAGTCCACTTCTTCCCCATACTACAAGTGAAAGAGAAAATGAAAATACTACCATTAAAGCAGCCCAAGCGA